GGGACAGCATTATATTTGCTCAAGTAATAAGAGGTTTTTTATTAATAACCCAATCGATTCTTAGAAAATATATTATATTGCCTTCATTAATAATAACTAAAAATCTCGTTCGTATATTATTATTTCAATTTCCCGAATGGTCAGAAGATTTTAGGGATTGGAATAGAGAAATGTATATTAAATGCACTTATAATGGCGTTCAATTATCCGAAACAGAATTTCCAAAAAAATGGTTAACTGACGGTATTCAGATAAAGATCTTATTTCCTTTTCGTCTGAAACCTTGGCACAGATCTAAGATACGATCCACTGAAAAGGGAAAAGATTTAATGAAAAAAAAAAAAGTAAAAAAAAAGAACTTTTGCTTTTTAACAATTTGGGGAATGGAAGTGGAATTGCCCTTTTCTAGTTATCCCCGAAATCGACTTTCATTTTTTGATCCCATTTTTAAAGAACTCAAAAAAAAAATGAAAAAATTGAAAAATTCTTTTTTTATAGTTCGAAAAGTTTTAAATGAAAGAACAAAATTCTTTCTAAATATCTCAAAAGAAAGAGGAAAATGGATCATCAAAAGTATTCTCAATAGTATTCTATTTGTAAAGGAAAAAATAAAAAAAATTCCTAATTCTTTTTTTGTATTTAGATTCAAAAATATTTATGAATTGAGTAAAAGCAAAAAAGATTCAACAATCAGTAAGAATAATACAATGATTTCCGAATCACCCATTCCAATTCAATCTATTAATTGGACAAATTATTCATTGACAGAAAAAAAAATAAAAGATCTGAATGTTAAAACAAAGACAATCCTAAAGCAAATAGAAAAAATAACAAAAGAAAAGAAAAGGAGGTTTATAACTTCAGAGAGAAATATTCATTTGAACAAAACAACTTATGATGCTAAAAGATTAGAATCACAAAAAAATATTTTGCAGATAGTACAAAGACGAAATGTTCGATTAACCCGTAAATCGCAGTCTTTTTTCAAATTTTTCATGGAAAGAATATACATAGATATCTTTCTATATATCATTAGTATTCCTAGTATCAATGTACAACTTTTTCTGGAATCTACCAAAAAAATTATAAAAAAATCCATTTACAATAATGAAGCAAATGCAGAAAGAACTGATAAAACAAATCAAAGTATAATTAACTTTATTTCGATTATACACAAATCTTATAATACTACGAATATGAATTCACAGAATTCTTGTGACGTATCCTCTTTGTCACAGGCATATGTATTTTTTAAATTATCACAAACCCAAGTTATTAACGTATATAAGTATAAGTTAAGATCTTTTTTTGAATATCATGGAAGATTTTTTTTTCTTAAGAATGAAATAAAGGATTCTTTTTTTGAAGTAGAAGGAATATTTCATTCCAAATTAAGACATAAGAAACCTCCCGATTCTGCAATGAATCAATGGACAGATTGGTTAAAGGGTCATTATCAATATGACTTATCTGAGAACAGATGGTCTAGATTAGTACCACAAAAATGGAGAAATAGAATCAATGAATGGCGTGTGGCTCAAAATAACGATTTAACCAATTTTGATTCATATGAAAAAACACGATTAATTCGTTACAAAAAACAAGAAGTAGACTCATTAACAAAAATAGACTCATTAAAAAAAAAAAAAAAAATTAAAAAACAATATGGATATGATCTTTTATCATATAAATCTATTTATTATGCAGATAAGAAAGACTCATATATTTATGGATATAGATCACCATTCCAAGCAAATAAAAAGCAAACGATTTCTTATAATTACAACACATGTAAAAAAAAAAAAATTGATATTGATATAATGGATGATATCTCTATGAAGAATTATATAGCAGAAGATGCTATTCTAGATATGGAAAAAAATCTGGATAGAAAATATTTTGATTGGATGGGAATGAATGTAGAAATACTAAATCGTTCGGTATCGAATCTGGAATTTTGGTTCTTTCCAAAATTTTTGATATTTTATAATGCATATATGAGTAACCCGTGGATCATACCAATCAAATTACTTTTTTTCCGTTTTAATGTAAATCAAAATGTTAGTCAAAAGAAAAAAATTATTGGGAAGAAAAAAATAATAGATATTTTTAGACCATCGAAAAAAAAAAAATCTCTTGAATTCGAGTTAGAGACTCAAAATCGATCAAAAGCAGAATACGTGGGTCGAGTAGATCTTGAATCATCTCTCTCAAACCAAGAAAAAGATAAAGATATTGAAGAAAATTATACAGGATGGGACAGGAAAAAGGGTGTTAAGGATATAACGAAAAATAAATACAAGAATAAGATAGAGGCAGAACTTAATTTCTTACTAAGAAAGTATTTGGGTTTTCATTTGAACTGGAAGGATTCCTTTAATCAAAGAATACTTAATAATGTCAAAGTATATTGTCTCCTAATTAGATTGATAAATCTAAAAGAAATTGCTATAGCCTCTATTCAAAGGGGAGAACTAAGTCTAGATATTATGGTGATTCATAATCAGAAGGATTTAACTCTTCCAGGATTGATGAAAAATAAGGAATTGATGAAAAAAGGAATATTTATTATCGAACCAGTTCGCCTGTCTAGAAAAAACAATGAAAAATTTTTTATGTATCAAACCACAGCACTTTCGTTGATTCATAAGAGTAAGCGCGAAATTAATCAAAGATACCGAGAAAAAAGTAATGTTGATAAGAATAATTTTGATAAATACATTACAAGAAGAATAAATCAAAAGATAACAGAAAATAAAGAAAAAAATCATTATGATTTGCTTGTTCCTGAAAATATTTTATCTGCTAGACGTCGTAGAGAATTGAGAATTCTAATTTGTTTAAATCCTAGGAATAGAAATAGTGTCCATACAAACACAATATTTTACAATGAGAATAAAGTAAATAATTGCTGTCAAGTTTTGGCTAAAAATAAAGATCTTGATAGAGAAAAAAAAAAACTAATGAATTTTACACTTTTTCTTTGGCCAAATTATCGATTAGAAGATTTAGCTTGTATAAATCGCTATTGGTTTGATACCCATAATGGAAGCCGTTTCAGTATAGTAAGAATACATATGTATCCTCGATTGAAAATTTCTTAATCTACATTTGTCTTCTATTTACCATAATATATCTGGTATGCGAAGACAAATGGAATATATACATAAATGCGGACACACATTGTGGCATTCATACTAATTCAATGATGTATCCATTAGATTGAAAAATGAATCAACAAAATCATATTCTTTTTTAAGTATACAATTTTTTATTTGCTTAATCCATAAATATAGTATTTTTTATCTATTTGAATTGATTAATAATAATTAATTTAATTTGAAAAAAAAATAATAAGGAATTCTTAAGGAAATTAAGATTTATATACAAAATTCAAAATGAGTATCATTACTATTACTGATCAATAAAAATATCTATAAAAAAAAGAGGGGTAGAGGGAAGTTTTAATTTTATTTTATGGTAAAAAGCTCATTTATACCGGTTATTTCACAAGAAAAAAAAGAAGAAAACCCGGGATCGGTTGAATTTCAAGTATTCAATTTCACCAATAAGATACGAAGACTTACTTCACATTTTGAATTGCACCGAAAAGACTATTTATCTCAAAGAGGTTTACGTAAAATTCTGGGAAAACGGCAACGACTACTGTCTTATTTATCAAAGAAAAATGGAATACGTTATAAAAAATTAATTAATCAGTTGGATATTCGGGAATCACAAATTCGTTAATTTGAAGAGTCATTTTCAATTATTCGATTTATTAGATCTTGAATTTTTATGAACTTATTTTTTTTTTAAGCGATTCATTGAAGAATGAATCGAGGAAAAACCTATGAATGTCACAGCTACAAGAAAAGGCCTCATGATAGTCAATATGGGCCCTCACCACCCATCAATGCATGGTGTTCTTCGACTTATTGTTACTTTGGATGGTGAGGATGTTATTGATTGTGAACCAATATTGGGTTATTTACACAGAGGGATGGAAAAAATTGCGGAAAACAGAACAATTATACAATATCTGCCTTATGTAACACGTTGGGATTATTTAGCTACTATGTTCACAGAAGCAATAACCGTAAACGGACCGGAACAGTTGGGAAATATTCAAGTACCTAAAAGAGCGAGCTATATTCGAGTAATTATGTTAGAGTTGAGTCGTATAGCTTCTCACCTACTATGGCTGGGACCTTTTATGGCAGATATTGGTGCACAAACTCCTTTCTTCTATATTTTCAGAGAAAGAGAATTAATATATGATCTATTCGAAGCTGCGACAGGTATGAGAATGATGCATAATTTTTTTCGTATCGGGGGGGTAGCGGCTGATCTACCTCATGGTTGGATAGATAAATGTTTTGATTTCTGCGATTATTTTTTAACAAGGGTTGTTGAATATCAAAAACTTATTACGCGAAATCCAATTTTTTTAGAACGGGTTGAAGGAGTAGGCGTTGTTGGTGGAGAGGAGGTAATAAATTGGGGTTTATCAGGACCGATGCTTCGGGCTTCCGGAATACAATGGGATCTACGTAAAGTTGATAATTATGAGTGTTACGAGGAATTTGATTGGGAAGTTCAATGGCAAAAAGAAGGAGATTCATTAGCTCGTTATTTAGTTCGAATTGGTGAAATGATGGAATCCATAAAAATTATTCAACAGGCTTTGGAAGGAATTCCCGGCGGGCCATATGAGAATTTAGAAATCCGCTGCTTTGATAGAGAAAAGGATCCAGAATGGAATGATTTTGAATATCGATTCATTAGTAAAAAACCGTCTCCTACTTTTGAATTGCCAAAACAAGAGCTTTATGTAAGAGTTGAGGCCCCAAAGGGAGAATTAGGAATTTTTCTAATAGGCGATCAGAATGGTTTTCCTTGGAGATGGAAAATTCGTCCACCGGGTTTTATCAATTTGCAAATTCTTCCTCAATTAGTTAAAAGAATGAAATTGGCCGATATTATGACAATACTAGGTAGCATAGATATCATTATGGGAGAAGTTGATCGTTGAAATGATAATTGATACAACAGAAGTACAAGATATCCATTTTTTTTTCAAATTGGAATTTTTTAAGGAGGTCTATGGAATTCTATGGATACTTGCCCCTATTTTTATTCTTGTATTGGGAATCACAATAAGTGTATTAGCAATTGTATGGTTAGAAAGAGAAATATCCGCAGGGATACAACAGCGTATTGGACCTGAATACGCCGGGCCTTTTGGAGTTCTTCAAGCTCTAGCCGACGGAACAAAACTACTTTTTAAAGAGAATCTTATTCCATCTAGGGGAGATATTCGTTTATTCAGTATCGGACCATCGATATCAGTCATATCAATTCTAATAAGCTATTCAGTAATTCCTTTTGGCTATAACTTTGTTTTATCTGATCTCAATATCGGTGTTTTTTTATGGATTGCTATTTCGAGTATTGCTCCTATTGGACTTCTCATGTCAGGATATGGTTCGAATAATAAATATTCCTTTTTGGGTGGTCTACGAGCTGCTGCTCAATCGATTAGTTATGAAATACCATTAACTTTATGTGTGTTATCAATATCTCTGCGTGCGATTCGTTGAGACAGAAACTTTTTGATGCTATTGCTATGCTCCTCTCTTTATAGTATTTTATAGGAAAGGAAAAGAATAAATTGAATAGATATCCTCATTTTCATTATTCTTTTTCGCAATTCAAATTGAAAAACAAAATCAGATAGTTATATGAGTGAAATAAAACAGCTTCTATTGAATATTATTTATGAATACTATATTACTTTATAGTTAATAGATAGTATGATGATTTGAAATTGCAGTAAAAAAATGGAGTCTCATTTTCTATGTATAAGAATTAAGTGAAAAAAAAAAATTCTAAGCCGAAGAGGCCGTTTACCCCAAGATTGGGTGATTAGTCATCCTGTCTTGAAGCGGGCTCAAAAGACCAACCTTTTTTAGTTTTCGCTATTATTTGTATGAATCATCATACATGTATTAACATAAATAAGGGGTTAATAAAAAAATGAATGGATGGTTAGAAACACCAAGATACACAAAGGATTAGTAAAGCAGATTTTTTAAATTATCCAAAAGAGCATTTACGCAAAATAGAACAAGAATTCTAATTGGGGCTTTAAGTTGGTAGAAAAAATCAGGCAGTACTCCCCACAACTCCGATCCAGAGTATGCTCCCATCCAATGCTTAAATAAATGACTATCAGGAACGAAATAATCCTTTAATTTTATTTAAGTCCCTTTTTACTTGCACAAAAAAAAGAAGAATAGGAACGAAAAACAAAACAAAAAAAAGCAATCCCTCCTTTTTTTTATTTCTTATATCCGTATTCATGGAGATAGAATTCATGTCATAACTGATAAACTAATGTGTAATTATTTTTCGTAATCGAAAACGATGGGGTTATTGAGAATTCTAAAAGAGTATTTTATTGAAGAATTCAGTTATTACTCAACAAATTCAAATTTGGATTTTTAAGGGATGAGATCAATTCAGAAGTACTTTTTGTATCTTTTATTAAAATAAAATAGATTTCTCTTTATTATTTAATTATTTATTAGAACAGACAGAATTCAATTGGTCTAATTCAGAACCGTCCGATAAATTTGAATCTTATCTATCTTAGGGATATATCAAGAGATAAAAAATCGGCCCGGTCCTTAGATTTATTTTAGGCTTTCGAGGAGCCGTATGAGGTGAAAATCTCATGTACGGTTCTGTAATAGAGATGGTAACAGTAATGTTATCACCGACTAGGATTATCTAACAGTTTAAGTACAGTTGATATAGTTGATGCGCAATCAAAATATGGTTTGGGGGGGTGGAATTTGTGGCGTCAACCTATGGGTTTCATTGTTTTTCTAATTTCTTCCCTAGCGGAATGTGAAAGATTACCTTTTGATTTACCAGAAGCGGAAGAAGAATTAGTAGCAGGTTATCAAACAGAATATTCGGGTATCAAATTTGGTTTATTTTACGTTGCTTCCTATTTAAACCTATTAATTTCTTCATTATTTGTAACAATTCTTTACTTGGGCGGTTCGAATATCTCTATTCCATACATATTCGTTTCTGACTTTTTTGAAATAAATAAAACATATGGAGTTTTTGGAACTACAATTGGTATCTTTATTACACTAGTTAAAACTTATTTGTTCTTATTCGTTTCTATCACAACAAGATGGACTTTACCTAGGCTAAGAATGGATCAATTATTAAACCTTGGGTGGAAGTTTCTTTTGCCTATTTCTCTCGGTAATCTATTATTAACAACTTCATCTCAACTGTTTTCACTATAAAAAATGGATATTCTGTATTCATAACCTGTCTCAAACAAGAGAAAGAAATAAAACAAAAATATTCATAGATATTCACGATATGTTCCTTATGGTAACTGGGTTCATGAATTATGGTCAACAAACAGTCCGAGCTGCAAGGTACATTGGTCAAAGTTTCATGATTACCTTATCTCATGCAAATCGTTTACCTGTAACTATTCAATATCCTTATGAAAAAATAATCACATCGGAACGTTTTCGCGGTCGAATCCATTTTGAATTTGATAAATGCATTGCTTGTGAAGTATGTGTTCGTGTATGTCCTATAGATCTACCTGTTGTTGATTGGAAACTGGAAATTGATATTCGAAAGAAACGATTGCTTAATTACAGTATTGATTTCGGAATCTGTATATTTTGTGGTAACTGTATTGAGTATTGTCCAACAAATTGTTTATCAATGACTGAAGAATATGAACTTTCGACTTATGATCGTCACGAATTGAATTATAATCAAATTGCTTTGGGCCGTTTACCAATGTCAGTAATTGATGATTATACAATTCGAACAATTCAAATAAAATAAAATTATTTCATTTGAATTTTTTATAATATAATATAGTTAAAAAAAAAATTCTTCTACTTATAAAATAAAAATAAAAAACGAAAAATATAATAGAATTAAAATCAAATAATACTATATAAATCAAATAATCCTCTATATATAAAAATAGAAAACTAAAATAGAATATATATATAATAGAATATATATATAAATAAAATAAATAAATGAATATATATAAAATAAAGAAATATATAAAGATATAAAATAAAGAAATATATAAAGAAAAAAAATAGAATAATCTAAATTTGGATAATATAAAACAAAATATTATTCAAAAAATCAATAAATATTCTATTAGATATTGTATTAAAAATATTCTATATTATATATTCTATATTATATAAATTATATAAATATTAAATAAATATAGACTTTATACTTTACTTTCGTTTTAGTATAGTTTCAAATTACTCTTTCGTATAAAAATGGAATACCATTGGTAACTGTACCTATAGCAATTGACACTCCTTAGGATTTAATTCAATCCGGAGACCAATTTAGTATATAATTTTTTCCTGGTCATATCAATAAGGTCATGAAGTTTCGATTTATTTATCTCTTATTTTACATATAATGGATTTGCCTGAACCACTACATGATTTTCTTTTAGTCTTTCTGGGATCGGGTCTTGTATTAGGAAGTCTAGGAGTCGTATTACTTACCAACCCAATTTTTTCTGCTTTTTCGTTGGGACTGGTTCTTGTTTGTATATCTTTATTGTATATTTTATCAAACTCCCATTTTGTAGCTGCATCACAGCTACTTATTTACGTGGGAGCTATAAATGTTTTAATCATATTTGCTGTGATGTTCATGAATGGTTCAGAATATTACCATGATTTTCATCTTTGGACCGTTGGGGATGGAATTACTTTGATGGTTTGTACAAGTATTTTTGTTTCACTAATAACTACTATTCCAGATACATCATGGTACGGGATTATTTGGACTACAAGACCCAATCAGATTATAGAACAAGATTTGATAAATACTAGTCAACAAATTGGAATTCATTTATCAACAGATTTTTTTCTTCCATTTGAACTCATTTCAATAATTCTTTTAGCTGCTTTGATAGGTGCAATTGTCGTGGCTCGCCAGTAAGAAATCTTTAGAACTAGCAATATAAATAAAAATTCAATTTTGTTCGATTTTATCACATTTATTTCCGTTGAATTCTATGTGAACGTGAAAGAGTATTTATGTAGAAAATCTTTTTTTTATTATGAATATTGACGATATATTTATTATTTTGTTTTGTTGCAGACTGGTTATATTCTTTAGTCAATCGAATCCGTTGAATTGTTGTTCATATTGAAATGAATCAAAATTGATAAGGAGTTGGTCAATGATGCTCGAACATGTACTTGTTTTGAGTGCCTATTTATTTTCTATAGGTATCTATGGATTGATCACGAGCCGAAATATGGTTAGAGCCCTTATGTGTCTTGAACTTATACTGAATGCAGTTAATATAAATCTCGTAACCTTTTCTGATTTTTTTGATAGTCGCCAATTAAAAGGAAATATTTTTTCAATTTTTGTTATAGCTGTTGCAGCAGCTGAAGCAGCTATCGGACCGGCTATTGTTTCCTCAATTTATCGTAATCGAAAATCAACCCGTATCAATCAATCGAATTTGTTGAATAAATAGTATTAATCATAATTAATCATAAAAAAAAGTATAATTTAGAATAGGGTATATTCATCAATTCAAATTAGCATGTATGTTACACAACTTATGATCATGTTTGCGAGAAAATATAAGAAATCAAAGTATCTTGGTTCTATTCTCTTCTTATGAATTGATCTATAAGTCGATTTTTTTATTAAAAAAATTCTGACAAATCATTGATTCATCTGGTGTCTAAATATAGGATTCATTTAGGAGTTTACTAGATCGAAAATTTTTTATTTTTGATGTTCAAAGATTACTATAGATCCAATGTCACATTCCGTAAAGATTTATGATACATGTATAGGATGTACTCAATGTGTCCGAGCTTGCCCCACAGATGTATTAGAAATGATACCTTGGGACGGATGTAAAGCTAAGCAAATTGCTTCTGCCCCAAGAACAGAGGACTGTGTTGGTTGTAAGAGGTGTGAATCCGCCTGTCCGACAGATTTTTTAAGTGTTCGAGTTTATTTATGGCATGAAACAACTCGAAGCATGGGTCTAGCTTATTGATACGTTTCAAAAAACACCATACGAATACATTCTTTTTACTGGGAAAAACCCGCGCTCAAAATATTTTCTATTTTGAGCGCGGGTTTTTCTGGCTCAAGTGTATCTTATTTTTATCACGAATTATTTTCCTTGGTTAACAATAATTGTAGTTTTGCCAATAGCTGGGGGTTCTTTCATTTTTTTATTTCCTCATAGAGGAAATAAGATAATCCGATGGTATACTATTTGTATATGCTTAATAGATCTCCTTCTAACAACCTATGCATTTTGTTATCATTTCCAATTGGATGATCCACTAATCCAACTGACAGAGAATTATAAATGGATCAATTTTTTTGATTTTTACTGGAGATTCGGAATAGATGGACTCTCTCTAGGACCTATTTTACTGACGGGATTTATCACCACTTTAGCTACTTTAGCGGCTCAGCCGGTTACTCGAGAATCCAAATTATTCCATTTCCTCATGTTAGCTATGTATAGCGGTCAAATAGGACCATTTTCTTCTCGAGACATTTTACTTTTTTTCATCATGTGGGAATTAGAATTAATTCCCGTTTATCTACTTTTATCCATGTGGGGGGGAAAGAAACGTTTGTATTCAGCTACAAAGTTTATTTTGTACACTGCGGGAAGTTCTGTTTTTTTATTAATGGGAATTCTGGGTATAGGTTTATATGGTTCTAATGAACCAACATTAAATTTTGAAACATTAACTAATCAATCGTATCCGGTGGCACTGGAAATAATATTCTATATGGGATTTCTTATTGCTTTTGCTGTCAAATTGCCGATTATACCCTTACATACATGGTTACCAGACACCCACGGAGAGGCACATTACAGCACTTGTATGCTTTTAGCCGGAATCTTATTAAAAATGGGAGCGTATGGGTTGGTTCGAATTAATATGGAATTATTATCCCACGCTCATTCTATATTTTGCCCCTGGTTAATGCTATTAGGTTCAATTCAAATAATCTATGCAGCTTCAACATCTCTTGGTCAACGTAATTTAAAAAAAAGAATAGCTTATTCCTCGGTATCTCATATGGGTTTTCTAATTATAGGAATTGGTTCTATAAGCGATACGGGGCTCAACGGGGCTATTTTACAAATAATCTCTCATGGATTTATTGGAGCTGCGCTTTTTTTCTTGGCGGGAACTAGTTATGATAGACTACGTCTTCTTTATCTTGACGAAATGGGCGGAATGGCTATACCAATGCCAAAAATATTTACGGTTTTCACTATCTTATCGATGGCTTCTCTTGCATTGCCGGGCATGAGCGGTTTTATTGCAGAATTGATCGTTTTTTGGGGAATAATTACCAGTCAAAAATATCTTTTAATGACAAAAATACTAATTACTTTTGTAACAGCAATTGGAATGATATTAACTCCTATTTATTCATTATCTATGTTACGGCAGATGTTCTATGGATACAAGCTTTTTAATACACCAAACTCTTATTTTTTTGATTCTGGTCCACGAGAATTATTTATTTCGATTTCTATCCTTATACCCGTAATAGCTATTGGTATTTATCCGGATTTCATTTTATCATTCTCGGTTGATAAGGTTGAAGCTATTCTATCTAATTTTTTATAGATAGTTTTTTTGAATAAATTAATAATAATAAAAAAAAAAAGATTTTTTCCGTTGGATTTGGATTAACTTAAAAAAAAAAATGAATTTGAATTGTAATCGAATATTTTGTTGTTTGTGAGAACCCCTTGAATCACTATATTACTTGATTTAAAGGGTTCTCGACGATTTATGGGAAGTTTTCATATATACACTTTCCATATTTGTATTTGTCAGGTTCTTTACTCACTTTAATTCAATTAGATGAAAATGAACCATAACTATGTAGGCCTATTCCTAATAGATTGATTCCCAAATAACATATCCAAATTATAAGAAAGCCCATAGAGGCCACTATTGAAGAATTTATATCTTCCAATTTTTTATTTTTTCTAGTATGTAAATAAATAGAAAATATGGTCCAAGTAATAAAGGCCCAAGTTTCCTTTGGATCCCAATTCCAATACGATCCCCATGCCTCATTAGCCCATACTGCTCCTGAAAGAATACCTATCGTTAAAAAGATAAAACCTAGACTAATAATACGGTAACCCCAACGATCCAATTGTTGAATAAATTGAGACCGATAATAATTTCTAGAAAAAGAAAAAGAAGTTTTTTGTAAAACATTATTTCTTTCATTCATATTCATGTATTTGATTTCAGCAAAAGAAAATGATTCATTTAAAAAATACAAATTATTGCTTTTACCAAAAATTTCTATGAGTTCTCGAAATGTAATAACTAAAATAGCTACTGATAATAATGATCCACATAAAAGAGTTGCATAGCCTAATATCATCATACTTACGTGCATCATTAACCAATGGGATTGTAGAGCGGGTACTAATATTGTGGATTGATGCATTTGGTTTAAAAGACCCGAAGTAGCAAAGCCTTGGGTAAAAATAACACTTGGTGCAATTATTGTAATTAAATGGTTTTTATGCTTTTTAAAACAAGGAACCATATAAAAAATGGAAAAACTCCATGAAAGAAAGATTAATGATTCATATAAATCACTAAATGGTAAATGGCCCGAAAAAAACCAACGAGTCACTAACAATCCCGTTATACAGAAAAAGGTTATTATCATGCCTTTTTTGGAAGAATCATAGAATCCCACGATTTCATTGACTAATAAGGTTATCAAATGAATTGAGATTAGAATTGATACGACCGAAAAGGATATATGAGTTAATATATGCTCTAAAGTTGAAAATATCATATTTATATATATATAAAAGGTCTCAATACAATACTAGGAATAGAAATCGGGAATTGAATTCATTATAGGACTTATTCTTTTCGAAGATAAGATTATCATGCCGCCACTCGGACTCGAACCGAGATGCTCTAGCACTGCTTCCTAAGAGCAGCGTGTCTACCAATTTCACCATAGCGGCTTACTCAAATTTATAATAACCGATTTTTAGTCAATCGTCGAGATTGAAAGAATCGATTAAAGTGCAATATTTTATTACTAAACATTAATATTTTATTACTAAAATATTTTATTACTAAACATTAAAGAATTTAAAAAATTCTCTTATATATATTATATATATATAATAAATTTTAATTTGGATTTATTATAATATATAAATTAATATAGATATATAATCGAATCAATTTTGTCAATTTTGAATAATATGTTTTAAATATAATAATCTTCTATTTATATAATCTTCTATTTCTATATGAATTTAATTTATTATTATAAATTTATAAATATAAAAAAATTATATTATTTTGATTATTGATTGTAAAAAATTATTGTAAATATAATTTTTTTTTAATAAAAATGGAACATTTCAATTTCAATACAAATTTATATTCTCGTTCCTTTTTCGTTTCAAGTATAAGTTTTAACAGGAGAATGGATTTTTGTTAGTTTATACTTTTTCTTTCAAAAAAGGACTGTTGGCACTAGATAGTTCTGACTTCAATCCAGGAATGAAAAAAAAAAAAAATGGTTTCTTTTGTACTTGTTAATGACTCATTTATTATTTATTAAATTTTCGGAATCTAAATAAATGCATTGCGATTTTTTCAATGAAAGAAAAATAGTGAATTTATGGATCAAAAATGGAACACTCCATTCAATTCAAAGGATTTTTTTTAGAATATCGTTATATCTATTTATATATATTTTTAGAAAATAGTTTATAGAAAAAAAAATAGAAATAAAAAAGGTTTCGATATATATATAATGGTATTCTATTCAATAGTATTCTATTCAATATATATCTATATAATTCTATTATATAGATATATATAGATAATTATATTCTATAAATATTTAATCTTCTATATTAGCTATATTAGATTAGTATTAAAAAATATTCTTTGAATCGAGCTAATTCAATTCAGGTTTGTATTTGTTACAAAACTTTTAGAGTTCCCTGTAAAAATAGATTTCGCTAATGAAAAAGCTTTCAATGCTTTCCAATATCCCCTCTTTTTCCAAAAATTCTTCCGAATAATTTTTTTTGATATCGAAGTGCGCTTTTTTGGAACTGCCATACAACTAGTATAGTTTTTTCATTGCTATAGTTGGATGTGAAAGACATTTCTTCTTTTCTTCTGTAAATCAAAACGAATTGTTATTTAATTAGTCATATATCTTATCTATCTTACTTCCCCCTTTTTGTTTTCTATCTAAAGTAAAACATTGACTATTATAACCCTTTTTCTAAATTTTGCCAAACATAGATATCTTTTTATTGTAATAGAAGAGAATCAATTAGTTCAAAAATGAACTAATGTTTCTGAATTGAATAAAAAAATCCTTATTTTTTTCTTCATGGCATATGAATTGTTTTTGATGATTCATGTCAAAATAAAGGAATGTTCTTAGTTTTGCTGTAATTATTTATACTTACTCGATACAATACATAACATAATTTTTTTATAATTGTAAAATTAAAAATTGAATTTTTCTTTTACAAAAATTTTCGTTTTTTTAATATAATTTATAATATAAAATTAATATAATTTTTAATATAAAAATATAATTTATAATATAAATATAATTTATAATATAATTAGTTAGAATAATATAATTGAATTTATTTATTATTTTATTAATTAAATATTACTAAAAACATAAAAAAAAGTTTATTTTTTAACTAGGAATTTTGTTATTGGACCATTTTTCTTTTTTACTTTGCAATATTAAAAGTATTGTGCAAAGATTCAGAATAATTAATAATAAATAATTTTATTTCTATCTTCACTTTTTTTATTAACCGAACCCTTTACAAAAGACATAAAAAAAACTCAT